ATGATAAATTCCCATATCTTTTTTTGAATGTAATGAGCCTATCCTCTACTCTCTTCATATTCCAAAATAAAAATATCAAAACCAATCACTAATCCAAAACCAAAAAAGTCGGAGGACTCTTCTGACCAAACAAAAATATGTAATTGTCAACAAAGTTGTTTCTTTTTTTTATCCAAAAATCCAAAAAAAAGGTTTTGTTTTCTTCCTTTAATACATAATACATAGGTCGTCGATTCAGCATTGGATAAAAGGGAGTTTAATCCCAATTTTTCTAATAAGCGGTTCAAATAATTTTATCCATATGAGTGTTCTATATAGATAAATTTTTCGTTTTGAAAGCATCTATTATATTACATATAGTGGTAGAAAGAGTACCATGCTGCGTCTGGACTTCAAACGATTTAGCTTTAACCATAGTTAATGTTAATGGTCCCACATTTTTGGTTGATAGAGAATCAAAGCGGATTTACCAACGAATCACGAAATGCTATGGTTCTTGCATATGATTTCTTTATTCAGAAGTCATTCGTGAGATCATGTACCTCTCTTTCCTAGTTATAACATAAAAAGTACAGCTGGTTGGATCCAGCCTATTCTTGAAATAAACAACTCGCACACACTCCCTTTCCAAAAAAAACCAATACCCCAAGCACTACACTTAGATTTATTAGATTTGTTGCTAAAATATCGGTATTAAACCCGAAACTCCCGGCGGACGGCCAGTGGCCCAAAGAAACGAAAGAATCGGTTACATTTTTCATATGATCTCCTCTTATAGATAGACTAAAAAAAAACAGAGTTCTTTTTGTATCGCCCTGCCCCCCCTTTGATATATATATATCAATTTTACTATTTATAAATCGAGCCAAAAAAGATTCGATTTATAAATGGTGAATTACCCCCTTTATTGAAACCCTTCCTAAAAAGCTAAAAAGGGGTTTCCTTAGACTACGAACGGGAAGGATGAAAGCGAGTGGGTATGCTAATTCCTCATCCGCAAATCAGCCCTTCCCGTGGGTTATTTTCTCAACGACTAAGTAATTCTCGGAATGAAACCTTGGTGTAATTCGAAAAAGCAAATGACAGGTTCAAGGCAATACAATATGCAAAAATTTTATTTTTCTTATTTATAAGATTAAACAAAAGGATTCGCAAATAAAAGTGCTAATGCTACAACCAGGCCATAAATTGTTAAAGCTTCCATAAAAGCTAGACTAAGCAATAAAGTACCTCGTATTTTTCCTTCCGCCTCGGGCTGTCTCGCGATACCTTCTACAGCTTGGCCCGCAGCAGTACCTTGACCAACTCCAGGTCCAATAGAAGCAAGCCCTACAGCCAATCCAGCAGCAATAACGGAAGCGGCAGAAATCAGTGGATTCATGATAAGTTCCTCATACAAAAAAAAGAAATGGTTAATGATACAGTCAGCCGATGAATTCTAACTTAATCATTCCATCGCTACAATTCATCCAGTCGAAGTCACTACAAACTTCAAATTGAAGTAAAAATCTTATTCAAGGATCAAAACTACTTTACTTCGATATCTCTTTTTTAGTTCCTATCGACAAAGTCTTTTCGAATCCGTACGACTTTCGTCCGTCCATTTCTTTGTTCCGAACCATTCTTTGAATTCTTCGATTTTTTTTCTTGATTTCATCTGTTTATTCATTCAACTCACAGTCCCAGAGGATACGGAAGGATTTCTATTGGAATATACATCGAAATTTATAGTAGTAGGGCAATTTTACTAGTAGTAGGACAAATTGAATATATCTTTAGTTCATATATAACTAGTCAATATTTAATATCAATCACATATACATGTCTTTCTTCCATAACGTAAACCAACTTTTCATTGATCTTAGATTCAATCGGATTCGAGAATTTTGCGTCGAAAAACAAGTTGACTTATAGCATAGCGATATATTTACATATAATATACCTAACAAAACCTCCCTCTCCGATCCGAATCACCCTATTTTTTCTGAATCCCCTTTTTTTGTAAATTCTTATTCCCCTTTCTTTATCATTATCCCGCATGGATACAATCTAAATAGAGAAATTGCTTAGGTCGAATCATTGGATAGAAATATCATTATTTGATTGATCTAAGTTCACGCATTTTATTATTTCTGAAAATTTTATTTTGGTCAATCGCTGAAGAAAATCAACTGAAAGGGGAATTGGTCTAGAGAGCACCCCTCTTTTTTTACTCACACGTCGTAAACCACAAGAATTCTTATTCAAATTCTTATTCCGAATAGGAAATATTCGTATTGGTCGACCAACAATATAAAATGAATATCTATTCAGTAGAGAATGGTATAATATAAGTGGACCAACCAATAATTTTAGGAAAAAGATCTTTTAGATCTCTTTCCCTTTTTTTTATTTTACAATTCTCTACTCTAATGTCTTTGGCTATTACTCTAGATTGTATATTGTATATAGTGAGTTGTATATTTAGATTTCCTAATAATTAGATTAAATTTTTTTTGAG